TATACTAAAAATACTCAAAAAATTTTACCGAAAGATAGCGGCAATTCCCCCCTCGACGGGTAGAAAGAATAATGTAAGTTCGACTTTGTTTTGTATACAAAACAAAGTAACAAACAAACTTTATTTTTGAATTGGGTTTGGATCAGTGAATCATTTCTCAATCATTTATTGAATGATAAAGAACTACAAGTGACGGAGATACGTGATTTAAATAACGAAAGATCCAATATTTTAAAATTGTATCTAGAATGACGGGAAAGGTGGAAACAAGACCAGATATAATTTGATCATTATAAGCAAACCCAAAATCCTTGTAGATATAACCAATCATTAGTTCCCAACCGTGGTTTGAATGGAATCCAATACAGAAATCAGTTACTAAAAGAATAGAAAAAGCTTTTATTGTGTCACTTAAATTAGATAGGAATTCTTGAACCCAAGAGTTAATAATAACAAGTTCCTCATTACCTAAAATGGAATAACTACTTAGAATAAAGAAATAGATTATATTTGTCGAGAAGTGCAAAATCATATGGATACAATCTTCATTGTGCATCGTGATTAATTGGATCGTTTCTTTGTGTATTCCTAAATGAAGTTTTGGTAGATGTGTTTCCGGGTATTCTTTTATCATTTCGTCCAAGAGGAAGAGTTCCTCTAATTCTATGAATTGTACCAGAATACTCTTTTCTTGAATATCATTCAAGAAAGTTTCGGATTGCCCAGTATTCCACCAATTTGGAACCCAGGATTTAATACTTTTATTGAATGAGAGCAAAATCCACCAGGGCAAAAATATTATAGATGAAAGATATAGAAGGGGAATAAATGCTTTCTTTTTTTTTTTTAACATTTTTTCATCTGTGAATTATTAATGAACCACCTCTTTCATTGACTCTAGGCAATCTAATCTTTCTATCAAGCAGGAGTCCATTATAAGATAGATAGTAATCCCAGAAATTTATTCTCTGCTTTTTTATTAAGTGCTTAGACCTTGAATCTAAAATACAGAAGTCAAAAATATGATAAGAATCCACTTCAAATTCGAGTGAAAATATATAGAATATTATTTCCAGAGATTCAAATTGATCCGATTCGAAGCAATTGTCCTCTCTTTCGATAAATGCTCAAAAGAACCGCTTCAAGTTCAAGTAATAAATATTATTCTATGCGGATTTCGAGACGAAAGAATCCTGATAAAAATAGCAAGTAAAAAAAACTGTTTTGTTTTAGGTTATGCCTCTTACGTATACGCCTGCTTTAGCTCGAAGAATGAATGGGGATTCTGAAAAAAGTTCAGTTAGGTTATGCTCTATAAAAAAGAAAATGGGGTTCTTGACTTGAGTTTTTTCCTCTTGCCACATTTGATTGAATTTATTCTTCATTTCTCAATTGAATTGGTACGCGCAAGAAATAGGCCAATTCCGCAGCTTTTTGCTCAATTTCTCGCGGAGTCAAATTTTCATCAGTACGAGTCAAAGGAACGACACCCTGACCTCTGATTTCCATATAAAGGACACGACGAACAGAAATACCTTCTTTAACTTCTATTCTGATAGATTGAATATCCTTGATAAGGAATCGTAGAAAGATGCGACGGTTTTTCCCAGGGAATCCCCAACGAAAAATACACACTATTCCTTCTTTTTTATCGAATCGATCATAACCACTACCTACATTCCACGCAATTGTGCACCATAAATACGAACTAATAAAGAGACCCGCAATCCCATAGAAAGACATCACGATTCCTTGCGGAAAAAAAACTATTTGCTGAGACGGAAATAAAGATATTAAATTTCTACCAAGATAACTAGAAGTTCCAACCAATAAAAATCCTAATGAACCAAAAAAAAGGATAAAAGCCCAGCAGAAATTGCTTGTTTTTCTAGACCCCGCTATAAATTCTATCCATATAGATTCTGATGGCCAACTCATACATACCAGATCTAGTTGCATTTTATTGGAATTGAGAGAATAAGCATATACTTCATTTTTATTTTGTTTCCGAAGTAACTCTAATCAGCTAGCACTATTTGTGAACCTTTAGGAATAATCCATCGAATTGCTTAGATCTAAAAGCATCCCCTTTACTTTATAGGATCCCCCACAAAGATCTAAATACCTATGATACATGGACTTTACATCATCCATCTGCTGCGATCCCAGTCCACAGCTACAATTCATTTACCCATACATCGTGTTTACGCATACGCATGCATAAGAAATAGCTTTTTGATTTCTATTCGGAAAAACTACTTGTTATACAATATTCTACTAAATAGATATCCATGATATCTAAGTCTTGAAAAAATAGATCAGATTTTGTCTTGGTCCCATCGCATCTAAAAAATCTTAGTTTTTTGAACATATAAAGATAAAGAAGCCATTGCAATTGCCGGAAATACCAGACCCACTAAAGGCACAAAAATAGAGGGTAAGCTGTTGAGAGTTGTCATAGAATTGGTACCTCAATTTAATATTTGTACCTGTTATTGTTACTTATAAAGATATCTCAATAATAAATTATATTAGAATTCGTATATTATACTACTATAAAACTAATTACTAAGTAATAAACTAATTAATTAATATGTAATTAGCGAGTAGATATATATCTAATAAAATAAGTACAAGGACTGTAGAACTAAATAAATGAACTTGACGATCGAAATAGATTTGTATAATAATCCACTTGATTTATTATTCTGAATTTTTTTTATTTATTATTCAAATCTACGAATAATAAATAAAAAAAAAAGTGTTAGTCAAAATTTTTGAAAAATTCGATTCGTTAGAATTCGACCCCGATCCAAGAAGGGAAGGAGGATTTTTTTTTAGTAAAAATAGAATTCTCGCGAGATATCGAAAGATCAAAAACTCTATATCTATTTTTTTCTATATTTGAATTCTATATAGATCCGCAAGAGAGGAAGATTGAATTCCTTTTATTTGTCTCGCCTAATTCTAATTTCATTTTACAGAGGGTAGAATTCCCTTTTTATCTTCTTACTAAACAAAAAGATTGCTCGTTAGTAATCAGTAATATCGCTAAGAATAAGAATTCCCATAATTCTTTCTACAATTCAATTTGATGCTACAAAGGAAAGAAAACCCCATTAGTCCGACTTTGATTCTGATAAACTAACTACAACTACCCTTTCCATACAAATCAAAAATATAACTTATAACTTAAGGCTCTACCTGATTTGGAGTTGGAGTCAAAAGAAAAAAATCGTGGAGCTGAAATAACTCACTCAGAACACCTTTTAAAAGTTTGCGTGGTACAATTAGATCGAATAAGCCCTTATCAAATAAATATTCAGCCTCCTGTGAACCCTCGGGTACTGTTGTATTCAACGTTTGTTCAATTACTCTTTTACCTGCAAATGCAATATAGGCATCGGGTTCGGCAATAATTATATCCCCTAACATACCAAAACTAGCGGTTACTCCACCAGTAGTAGGAGATGTAAGAATGGATACATAGAATAACTTTTTATTTGATTGATAATCATATAAAGCGGAAGATATTTTAGCCATTTGCATCAAGCTTAAACTTCCTTCTTGCATGCGTGCTCCTCCGGAAGCACACACTAGAATAAGAGGTAAAGATTGATTTGTAGCATACTCGATCAAACGTGTGATTTTCTCACCTACTACGGATCCCATACTACCTCCTATAAACTGAAAATCCATAACGCCGATTGCTATAGGAATACCATTTAGTTGACCTGTACCTGTTTGAACAGCCTCAGTTAATCCTGTCTTTCTTTGATAAGAATCAATACGATCTTTATAAGATTCCTCTTGATCTTGATCAGATTCCTCTTGATCTTGATCAGATTCCTCTTGATCTTGATCAGATTCCTCTTCAGAATCAAATTCAACCTCTTCAGAATCAAATTCGCCCTCTTCAGAATCAAATTCAACCTCTTCAGAATCAAATTCGCCCTCTTCAGAATCAAATTCAATGGGATCCAGAGAGATCATGTCTTCATCCATAGGATTCCAAGTGCCCGGATCAATCGAAAGTTCGATTCTGTCTAAACTGTTCATTTTCAAATGATAGCCACAGTATTCACAAATATTCATTTTTGACTTCAAAAATTTCTTATAATTTAATCCATAGCAATCTTCGCATTGAACCCATAAATGCTTGTATTTTTGAGTTCCATTTAAATCATTAGATTCTTCTTCGATAGTTAAATCATTATCACTCGCATTTGTTTTTGTATTGAAATTATCATCTTGACTATGACTTTCCCTTTCATTACAAACGGAATTTGAAATGGAACTCTGATTGTCATTGGAATTGTCATTCGTAATGCAACTCTCATTGGAATTGTAACTCTCACCGCTAATGAAACTATCAATACATATTTGAGAACGAAGATAAGAGTCAATGCGACTATTAATGTAATTAATCCAACTAGAGTTACTACTAGAATTACTATGACTAGAAAACAAACTTTCTAATTCACTCAAAAAAGAATGATCATTGTCAATCTCAAAAATTTGATTTTCAATATCAAAATATATAGAATAAGTATTCCGATGACTATCCCTAATGAAAAAAGTTTCATCAGAAATGAAATTCCGAATGTCTATGTCTTTGCCGGCGATTAAATGATCAAGAGTACTGTAATAACTAGAATAACTAGAATTCTTACCCTGAACGTTTTTATCTTCTTCTGTATCGTTTATAACCGGGTCTTTGCTTATACTAGGATTTTCTATAGGACCAAGGCTATCCATTGATCTACTTAGTCCGCATCTGTATTCTAATTTCCCCTTAGCCAATATTGAATTGAACCAAAATTTTTCCATAGAGCTTGCCTCTATTTACATGAAAGTACAATAGATGAATAGTCATTCAATAAAAAAGAAAATGAATTGAATATTTGATTTACTAAATTTACTTTTACTAATAAGCATATAGACACAATCACCAGAATTATTAACTAAATAAAGAAATGAGTGAATATTGAAAGAAATGA